ATTGGATTCCGAATTGCCTTCGGAATTGGATTCGGAATTCGATTCGGAATTCGATTCGGAATCGGAATTCGATGAATTAGATTCGGAATTGAAGTCGGAATCCAAATTGGATTCGCAATTGGACTTGCGTTCGGAATTGCAGCAGAAAATTCACCAATTACGTTATTATTTTAATGACTTCTATTCGGATTTGAATTTGAAATTAAATTTGAAATTGGATGAATTCTGTTCGGAATTGGAGTCGGAATTTGATGAATTGAATTCGGAATTAGATTCGGAATTGGATTCCGAATTGGATTCCGAATTGGATTCCGAATTAGATTCGGAATTGGATTCGGAATTGGATTCCGAATTGGATTCCGAATTGGATGAATTGGATTCGGAATTGAAGTCGGAATTGAAGTCGGGATTTGATTCGAAATGGGATGAATTGGAGTCGGAATATTCGGAATTGATGTCGAAATTGGATTCGGAATTGGATTCGGAATTGAAGTCGGAATTGCGCTCGAAATTGGAGGCGAACCTTAAGGAAAAAATTAAGGAAATCAATTTTAGTTTGGATCACTGTCTTCCTTCGGAATTGGAATTCTATTCGGAATTGAGGTCGAAATTGGATTCGGAATTGGATTCGGAATCGGATTCGGAATTGGAATTCGATTCGAAATTGGATTCGGAATCGGATTCGGAATTGGATGAATTGGATTCGGACTTGCCTTCGAAATTGGATTCGGAATTGAAGTCGGAATTGGATGAATTGGATTCCGAATTCAAGTCGGAATTGAAGTCGGAATTCGGTTGGGAATTGGATTCGGAATTGGGTGAATTGGATTCGGAATTATTGCTGTTCTTGAAAATTGCGAAATTCGAGTTCAAATTTTCGGACTTGCGTTCGAAATTGAAGTCGAAATTTAAGAAATTACGTCCGAAAGTGGATAAATTCTATTCGGAATTGAAGTCGAAATTGGATTCGGAATTGGATGAATTCCATTCGGAATTGCAGTGGAAAATTACGAAAGTCTATTTAAAATTGGACTTTTTCCGTTTGGGTTTAGAGAAGGAAATGGATTGGGAGGAGGAATCTTATACAGATCGTATTGATTCTTATCAAAAAGAGACTGGGTTAACCGAAGCTGTTCAAACAGGTATAGGTGAATTAAATGGTATTCCTGTAGCAATAGGGGTTATGGATTTTGAGTTTATGGGAGGTAGTATGGGATCCGTAGTAGGAGAGAAAATCACCCGTTTAATTGAGTATGCTACTAATCAAAGGATGCCCCTTATTCTAGTGTGTGCTTCTGGCGGGGCACGTATGCAAGAAGGAAGTTTGAGCTTGATGCAAATGGCTAAAATCTCGTCTGCTTTATATGATTATCAATCAAATCAAAAATTATTCTATGTATCAATTATTACATCTCCTACTACTGGCGGGGTGACAGCTAGTTTTGGTATGTTGGGAGATATCATTATTGCTGAACCCAACGCCCACATCGCATTTGCGGGTAAAAGAGTAATTGAAGAAACATTGAAGACGCCAGTACCTGAAGGTTTACAAGAAACTGAAAATTTATTCGATAAGGGTTTATTCGATCTAGTTGTACCACGTAAGTTTTTAAAAAGTGTTCTAAGTGAGTTATTTCAGTTGCACGCTTTCTTTCCTTTGAATTGAATCCCAATTCAATCGAGCATTAAGGTCAATCATCTATTTTGCATCGAAGGCTGACTAAGTTCATTTATTTAGTTCTACATTCCTTGCACTTAGTATATACTATACTCACTTAGATATAATTAGTATAATTATATAGAATTCTAATAAAGATATTTTATCACAATATAAAAACAGGTACAAATAGTAAATTGAGGTACCCATTCTATGACACCTATAAACTTTCCCTCTATTTTTGTGCCTTTAGTAGGCCTAGTATTTCCGGCAATTGCAATGGCTTCTTTATTTCTTCATGTTCAAAAAAACAAGATTGTTTAGGCCGGGGGGTGGGCCTAAACTTTTGCAAGACTTCGACTTGAATAACACGGATATCCGTTTATTGGAAAGTGGAATAGGGTATAAGACCTGATTTCTTCCGAACATAACTGAAAGAACTCTTATGCGTGTGAAACCCGGGAGTCTAAATGAATTCTATTTGTTTGAAATGAAAAGAACTAGATTGGGATCAGCTCAGGGGATCTTTGATATGACCCGGTCCTAGATATCTATAGATAGATATTGACTTTCTATTTCAAAGATCCCCTCTTATTTTCGATCGAAGGCATTAGATGAATTACCCTTGAAAGTTCACATTAGAATAGTGCTAGTTGATGAGAGTTATTTCGGAAACAAAATAGAGTTTCGTACTTAAGTATAAGTAAAGTTAAATTGATTTCGGTTATTCTATCAATTCACTCAATTCAAATTCAATTTAAATGCAACTAGATTAATATGAATTGGCGATCAGAACAGATATGGATAGAACTTATAACAGGGTCTCGAAAAACAAGTAATTTCTGCTGGGCCATTATACTTTTTTTAGGTTCATTAGGATTTTTTTTAGTTGGAACTTCCAGTTATCTTGGTAGGAATTTGATATCTTTAGTTCCCTCACAACAAATCATTTTTTTTCCACAGGGGATCGTGATGTCTTTCTATGGGATCGCGGGTCTCTTTATTAGCTCCTATCTGTGGTGCACAATTTCGTGGAATGTAGGTAGTGGTTATGATCTATTCGATAGAAAAGAAGGAATAGTGTGTATTTTTCGTTGGGGATTTCCGGGAAAAAATCGTCGAATCTTCCTCCGATTCCTTATAAATGATATTCAGTCTATCAGAATAGAACTCAAAGAGGGTCTTTATCCTCGTCGTGTCCTTTATCTAGAAATCAGAGGTCAGGGAGCCGTCCCTTTGACTCGTACTGATGAGAATTTGACTCCGCGAGAAATGGAACAAAAAGTTGCGGAATTGGCCTATTTCTTGCGCGTCCCGATTGAAGTATTTTGAAATGAACCGAAGAATGAATGCTTTCTCATTCTGAGCTGGGAGTCAAAAAAATCTACAATTCCCCTTTTCTATGGTATAAAATTGATTCCGAACAACCATTCAAATCAAAGCAAACGTATACGGAACATCAAAAAGAAAGGGGAACTAAGTCTTTTTGTCTACAAAAATGTTAGGAGTATGGAACTCCGCTCGCCTCAATTCATTAGCCAAAAAGTAACAAATCAAAATAAGAATAGATTTCATTTCGAAATAAAGAAATTTCTTATTTTTTTATTTTGTATATGGTCTATGGTATAAGTAGCCAGCGAAAATTTTTCGAAAAATTGGGAAAGTTTTTTCGTCTCGAAATCTGAATTCATTACCTGAAGTGAATTTGTCGGGTATTCCTAGAAAGGAAGGACTTGCTTTGAATTTGAACCCATTGAAATAGAAATAGCCGGAAACAAGATTTTTTTCTCATCCGAATTCTCTTATTCGATTTCTGTATTCTTGAAAGATTCTTCAAAATTATCCAGGACTAATCACCGAATTGCAACTAAAAAACAAAGAAAAGAGTGGTCCGATACCTTGGAATAGACGGAATATCATTTTTTTATAAAATCGCATAGAGTTGACGAATTAGGCGAGTTTATTAACAATTTCTAAATGAAAAAAAAAAAGAAAATGGCAAAAAAGAAAGCATTTATTCCCCTTCTATTTCTTGCATCTATAGTATTTTTACCCCGCTTGATTTCTGTAGCATTTAATAAAAGTCTGGAATCTTGGGTTACTAATTGGTGGAATACTAAGCAATCCGAAATTTTCTTGAATGATATTCAAGAAAAGAGTATTCTAGAAAAATTCACAGAATTAGAGGAACTCTTACTCTTGGACGAGATAATAAAGGAATACCCAGAGACACATCTCAAAAAGCTTCGTATAGGAATCCACAAAGAAACGATTCAATTGATGAAGCTTCACAATGAAGATTGTATCCATACGATTTTTTACTTCTCGACAAATATAATATGTTTCCTTATTCTAAGCGGTTATTCTATTATAGGTAATGAAGAACTTCTTATTCTTAACTCTTGGGTTCAGGAATTCCTATATAACCTAAGCGACACAATAAAAGCATTTTCTATTCTTTTATTAACCGATTTATGTATCGGATTCCATTCACCCCATGGTTGGGAACTAATGATTGGCTCTATCTACAACGATTTTAGCTTTGTTCATAACGATCAAATTATATCTGGCCTTGTTTCCACCTTTCCCGTCATTCTAGATACAATTTTGAAATATTGGATCTTCCATTATTTAAATCGTGTATCCCCATCGCTTGTAGTCATTTATCATTCAATGAATGATTGAAAAAAAAAAGGATCTACTGATATTAATTATTAATCCGTTTGTTATTTTGGACATAAGCAGTCCAAATCATACTTACTCTTTCGACCCATTCAGGGCAGGAAGTTCCTCCTATCTTCCAGTAAAATTATTCCAGTAAATAGCAGAATCGTGGAGAGGGAACTCTACTAGTGACCTATTCAATTTATTGTAGAAATTTTCGGGATCAAAAATTGGACCATGAAAACTAGAAAAAGCCCTTCTTGGCTAAAGGAACAGATTACGAAATCCATTTCTGTAGCGCTCATCATATATATAATAACTCAGTCATCCATTTCAAATGCATATCCCATTTTTGCGCAGCAGGGTTATGAAAATCCACGAGAAGCGACTGGTCGTATTGTATGTGCCAATTGTCATTTAGCTAATAAGCCCGTGGATATTGAGGTTCCACAAGCAGTCCTTCCTGATACTGTATTTGAAGCAGTTGTTCGAATTCCTTATGATATGCAGCTAAAACAAGTTCTTGCTAATGGCAAGAAGGGAGGTTTGAATGTAGGGGCTGTTCTTATTTTACCCGAGGGGTTTGAATTGGCCCCACCCGATCGTATTTCTCCTGAGATGAAAGAAAAGATAGGCAATCTTTCTTTTCAGACCTATCGTCCCCCCCAAAAAAATATTC